AATCGGACCCGCTTTTTACATATCTCTGTTATTTTGGCCCACCTCTTTGGACTTCTATTGAATGGAGAAATCGGTTTGATTGTTCTGTCCATCTTTTTGATATATATGATATATATATATATATAAGATTAAGATAAGGTATAAGCCGGATAATTCAAATCGAAGCAATTGGATGTCTGACTCGGGCCTATATGGCATGACCGATCAATAGAAATACTCCAACACTCCACCTTTGTCATATATTACATACATCATATACGATTCACTTTCAAGATGCCTTGGTGGTGAAATGGTAGACACGCGAGACTCAAAATCTCGTGCTAAAAAGCGTGGAGGTTCGAGTCCTCTTCAAGGCAGAATATGGAGCATTCAATGAGCAATTCAATAAGAGATCTCGAATCGGTATATCAACGAGATCTCTTATTGAGTTGGAATAAGTTCGGCAGCGGATCACGAAATCTTGGCGATCTTCTCTATCTAATGAATGAGAAGTCCAGTCCGCCCTGCACCCGCCCCCCGAGTATATGTTTCAACAGGAATCACACAAAGGTAGATTGATACAATAAAAACCTCTGGTAAAATGCCCGCTCATAACCCAACAGGGAAAGTACATTACATAGTACGTTTTAGAGATTGGCGACTGACCCATTCAGGCACTTGACGTTCCCAAAATGAATGGGTACTGGGTGATAATAGACCCCTGTTTGGCATTCCAGTCTTCCTTTCGGGGCCTATTCGAAAGAGAATCCAGTACTTCTTGGTCGTGAATATCTGAATAGGACGAACCGCCCCGTGGATATCTTTGCTTCCGAACAAAACAATTCGAATTCGGCTCGGTCAACTGGAATGTGTATTATCCATATCCATATACATAATACATATAGGTCTAATTGAGAAGATCCATCGACCTGAGACGAAGAGAAAGGTCTATCTATTTTATTTAGTTATTCAGTTAAACCAATGATTCGTTCTTGGAACAGATAGTACATTTCATCAGACATGTGTATTTTTTATTTTCCAATGGATTTACATCTTTCATTAATGGAAATTTTTTTATGTAGTGAGCAATAGGCTCTAATAGGCTCTGGTTGTTCGCTGTTCAAGAATTCTGGTTGAGGCAGTTCATACCATCCATACATAGTGTTTTAATCTAAGATTTTAATTTTTCCATGTTTCAGCAGTAATATATTGTTCCATGGAGCTAAGGTCCAAAATTTGGAAGAAACAAGTGTTTCCATGACTCTACCGCCCAGTCAATTCTGTTCCGCTTAATCCCTCTTTCGTGGCCACATATCTTTCCGGATAAGGAATGGGAAATCTTTCTCCTGTTACATGAATCCAATTTTCATTTCATTCGGGAAAAGCCACCTTTTTCTCAACAATGTCTTTGTCATTTGATCCAATAGCGTTCCGTTAGATAGGAACAGATTTGATAAATACTGATAACTCTCAGATGGAGTATTAGAACGGAAAGATCCATTAGATAATGAACTTTTGGTTCTAAGCCATCTCTGTCGATTAATCAACAATTCGAAGTGCTTTTCTTGTGTATTCTTGATAAACCAGTGTTTAGATATAGATGTAGGAGGATCTGTTTGGGAAGTAAGAAGTCCCTTTGACATCTCTTCATCTGCAAAGAATTCTCGATGTGAAAACACAGAGACAAAAGGCTCATCTTTGAATAGGAAAAAGAGTGGATCCGCGGGGTCCCAAATGAATTGGCTTATTCGAAAAAAGCCTTGTTCTTTGGAAGATATATCTCGTGTCTGGTACTGCACGGTTCCACTCTGTAAGAACTCCAAATCATTCTCTTGAAGCTCATCCTCTTCGATCCGCTTGCCCCGAAACGACCTGGCCCAATAGGGAAATCCCAATGAATTGGGTCTTTCGGTGCAATCAAATAGAAAGCCCCAAGGGTGCCATATTCTAGGAGCCCAAACTATGTGATTGAATAAATCCTCCTCTATCTGTTGTGGGTCGAGGGCCCCATCCCCTTCTTCAAACCCCGATTCGTATTTTTCATAGAGAAATCTCTGATCAACGATAGAACAAGACCCATTTTGCATCATATCCATATCTAAGGGATTCCTCGGTTCGGGCCGAAGAAGCAATGTCACTCGATCATTATCAAACTGACTGTAATCTTTTTCTGTCCGTGAGGATCCCACCAGAGCGCTTTCTACTTCTAATAGGCCATGAACTAGATCAGAATCATTCTCAACGAGTCCATAAGAAGTGATCCCATTTTTTTCATCGGGTCCGGGTAGAGACCAAAGATCTTGAGCGACCGATCCGGCAGAACAACTCAAAAGATAAAGAAGTATCATTAATTTCTTCATACTCGTTCCAAGTTCGAAGTACCATTTGTACAAATAAGAACCCCCTTCATTACATGATTTCTTCGTCATATAGATAGATATAGGATCTATGGGGCAATTACTTAGAAGTACATTTTGTGCAACAGCCCTTCCTATCTGATAGAAAAGAATCCCATGATTCTGAACCGACCTTACCTGGGATCGCAAATCCCAAGTTTGTCTATGAAGAGCGGATCTAATTGTATTAGTGTCTATAATTGATTTCTTCTGTGTAATACTAATCGACAAGGCCTCATTGGTAAGTGCTACAAGATCTCGTGCATTGGAACCCATGGTTATGGACCCGAATCCATTAGTATGGAACATTTTCTTTTCCAAGTGAAACCCTCTAGTATATGAAAGAGTGAAAAAGTGCTTTCGTTGTTGTGGAATAAGAAGCCTTCGTATCTTAATGCATGTATTTAATTTATTCATAGCTATTAGAGCGGGATCCACTTTTTGGGGAATATGAGTCGAAGCAATAACAAGAGTTTTTCTAGTGGAACATCTTTCACAATCCCTGGAGAGATAGTTCACTAATAGACCGAGGGATAAGTAATTCGACGCATTCACATCCAGATCATGAATGTTTGGAATCCATATTATGCAAGGAGACATTGCTTTTGCTAATTCGAATTGAAGGGTGATATAAAATGGGTCTATTTCCGGCATCATATCCATAGTTAGCGCATTCATCATAGTTAACAGCTCCGTATCAAGGTCACGATCAATATCGTCACTATCATCAATACCATCATCAATATCATCATCAATATCATCATCAATATCATCAATAAGAAAACCTTTCGGTTTGTTATCCAGGAACTTGTTCAGAAATACCGTAATTAAAGGAACAAAGGAGTTTGTCGCTAGGTATTTGACCAAATAGGATCGTCCAGTTCCTATAGAACCTATCACTAAAATACCCCTAGAGGGGTATAGGGATAAGCGGAGCGAAAAGGGTTTTCCATGAAATAGGAAATGAAAACTATTAGCCCCACATGCGGTTTGTGAATAAGTGATTGTCTGATAATGAGCAAGGAATATCCGTCTTTCTACTAAACAGGATGTATTGAACTCATAATTCATTAGATACTTTTTATGAATGTCAACTAAGTATCGTAAGTAAATTGCTCCCCGTTGTTCAATCATTTGATAACCAGAGTCATTCTTTGATAAATGATCACTATGAGTCAGACTCAATAGAATTTGATCAATCCCTTTTTCTGTCGTTAAGGTGAAGAACTGAACCAAGAATTCTCTTTCTTCATCATCAATCGAATCACTGGTCGCAACCCAGGATTCGATTTTATCATCAATCCAATCACTGTTCACGTTTTTTTTTTTTTTTATCAATGAATAGATCTCTTTACTTGTATGACTTAGATATCTCGTATTTCTCGAAAAAGGGATTGGATTGATGGGATTTGGTATGAGATCGATGATATCGATATTCAAATATTTCTTCTTAGAGCGTATTGATTTGACCCCATAAGCGGGGCCACCGCCCAATAGGATGTTGCCGCCATAAGCAGACCCCCATATTTCTTTTAAAGAATCTCCTAATTGTTCCAGAGCAACTAGAAAGATATTTTTTAACCATAAAGAATTCAGTTCAGATGTAGGATACCTATTCAGAAGTTTTCGCAACTCAATCATGTATGATGGAATCATTAAAGATTTGACCCTTTCGAACTCTGTCTGTAACTCACTAGAGGCTCGGGAAACAAAGAAAAGATGTGTACGAACGAGATATCCAGCAACAAGAAGAAGGAAAAGGATTGAATAGAGGAACTCCCGAACATTTGGCGATCTCAGATGTGTCGATATCAATGGTGACTCATGATTTCGATGAATCGTGTCTTCGGACAGAAGAAAATTATGTAAACACTTACTCGAAATCTCACTTATCAGATTCCATTGTGGAAGACTCAATTTTTTCTGAAGAATTCGCCATGATATATCTGATCCATGCATAATATCATGAAAAGTGGATACAAATTTTTGCCTTCTACTTAATATCTGCAATAGGTCTGAAAAAGTATCTAAAAATAGAAAATTTAGATATTTGTACCCTGTCGAAGTAAGGAACCATGGCATATATGTTTGGAATAGATTCCATTTTGAGAGAGTTGAAAAAGCACTATCTCGTTGAAAGGTTCTATACATCTGCCTTTTCTCAACGCATTTCTTTAGACAAAGACTCTGTTTTTTCCTCTTTTCGGATCGTAAATATTTCTCAGAACGTGGAGTGTGAATCAAACCCATGTTTGAATTGAGATACTGATGCAAGTTATTCCCTTCTGAATCCGATAAATTCATATCTGAAAGAGGTTGACTTCTTTCAAAATTTACTATTTGTTCCTCTGTTAGAGGTGTTCCAGAAATGTCTTCAATCGAGTAAATAGCTCTACGAACGAATGGGTCGGTACGAATTGGAAAATGGAAAAATTTGTACAAGTTATACGTTTCGTCACCACTTTGTGGAAAATCGTTAGGTATGAATATGTTAGATACCTGTGACTCGATTGGTGAAATAGTATCTCTCTCCAAAAAATCATGTTTTTTTTTACCGACGCACAAAGAAAATATTTTCTTGTGAATGAACAAGATATTGAGGAATTGTCCATACGTAAAATAAAA